GTTAAAAAATATTAGAATATTAAGTGTCGAGCCCCTTTTTACAAAATTTTAGTAGGGGTTCGTAGGTTATCAGCGAATATGAAAAATAAAAGTGGGTGCACATATATATATATATATATATAACGCGGCATGCCAATTTTTACCTCAACTTGTTGGCTGGTACGTTCTTGGGTCCTCCTTGCTTTAGGGGTTTGACAAGGATAACAGGATTTACTGAGCGTAGGGGGGTAGGGGGGTTTGACGCGCGAAAACCCAAGAGGGGGGCACTATGTAAGGATAAGTTAAGCAAGAAATAAAGATGTATGCACCTGAATGAGTTTAATGTGGTTCTTAATTTATGTCTTTCGATAATGAATATTTGTTGTCACATACAAGGAAAGTGTTCTACCTTAAAGAGCATTTGAGCCTGCACTCTGAGATGCAAGATGAGATGAAGAAAAAAAAGAGAACGTTATGCATATAAGAGAAGCTTTGCTAGGTGGGTAATGAACCATATGTACCACACCACTGGCTTAATCAGATGCCAGTATAATTATCCGAATGGGGGGTATCTCACTTGTACCCCTGAAATAGGAACCAGATGCCAGTAATAGTTCACAGTGTGCTACCCCCACGCCGTGTGTCCTTGATTCCATCATGCATGATGTACCTTTATGTAAATCATTGGTGGTTTCTTACTACATTAATATGTTTGAATACAATTTTAGCTAGGTATTTCAAGGAAAGATTTGAGGTCAAGTTTTAAGGGATTAATATATTACCCAGCTTAAAGTAGTATTATTTCTGTGTCTTAATATTATGCTTATGTATGTCTTAAAAGTTAGTACTTGCTTTATGGTTAAAATAATAAGTTGGTGATAATACATACATGTATTAGCACATTATTGTAAAATTATGCATATTATGTACTATACCATAAAGGATGATATATCCCCAGAGAATAGTTTAGTTCAGAATTCTGGCTTTGGGAGCCAGGGGTGAGAGTTAAAATCTCTCTTCTCTGGGTGCTAAAAAGCTGTGGGCGTTTGGGGTGACGGCTCTGCGCCCCCCTGGGCCCCCCTGTGAGTGCTGAAGTCCGTCTCGTGAGGCTTCAGGGGGGAATCTAACCCCCGATCTTCGGATTACAAGACCGACGCTTTTAAACTAAGCTACTAGAGCAGGCTAATTCCAGTGCTTTATTTTCTACTCACCCGGCTAGTGGCATAAAAATGAGAAATAGTGCAAAGTATAGGGCGGATGCGATTTGTCCAATGATAATAAAGGGGTGTTCTACTGGCATGCCACCGATTCATGTCAGGATGATTATGTCCGCGACCAGAGTTCAGAATAAGAATTGGGTAATTGGGCGGAATGTTAGTCCTCGTAGCTTGGAGGTGTGAAGTAGAGGTACAACCATTAATACTAGAATAGAGAACAGTAGCGCAAGTACTCCTCCGAGTTTGTTTGGGATGGACCGCAGGATGGCATAGGCGAATAGGAAGTATCACTCTGGTTTAATGTGGGGTGGGGTGACTAGGGGGTTGGCAGGGGTGAAGTTTTCTGGGTCTCCTAATAGGTTGGGAGAAAACAATGCTAGAAGTATGAGCAAGAAAAGTATAATTACGAATCCAAGTAGGTCTTTATACGTAAAGTATGGATGGAAGGGGATTTTGTCTGCGTCTGAGTTAAGTCCAATGGGGTTATTTGATCCAGTTTCATGTAAAAATAGGAGGTGCAAGATGGTTATAGCAGCAATAACAAATGGAAACAGAAAGTGAAATGCGAAGAATCGTGTTAGTGTTGCATTATCTACTGAGAATCCGCCTCAAATTCATTGCACTAGGACATCACCTACATAGGGTACAGCGGAAAGGAGATTTGTAATTACTGTAGCACCTCAAAAAGATATTTGACCTCAGGGTAAAACATATCCTACGAAGGCTGTTATTATAACAAGAAGTAAAAGGACTACCCCAATATTCCAGGTTTCTTTGTAAAGGTAGGATCCGTAGTATAGGCCTCGAGCAATATGTATATAAATACAGATGAAGAAGAATGATGCTCCATTGGCATGTACGTTGCGGATTAGTCAGCCGTAATTTACGTCTCGGCAAATATGGACGACTGATGAGAATGCGGTTGAAACATCCGAGGTGTAGTGTATGGCTAGAAATAGGCCGGTTAGGATTTGAGTGGCCAGGCATAGTCCTAGAAGAGAGCCAAAGTTTCATCATGCTGAAATGTTGGATGGTGCTGGCAGGTCAACTAGTGCACTGTTAGCAATTTTAATTAGGGGGTGAGTCTTTCGTAGGCTTGCCATGATGGTTCTTGTAGTTGAATAACAACGGTGGTTCTTCAAGTCATTGGTCTCGGTTAAAATCTGAGCAAGAATTATGACCTATCTTATGTTTGTGTTACTAATAGCTTTGGTTGTAGGGTTAGTCGCTGTTGCTTCTAACCCCACACCATATTTTGCTGCGCTTGGTCTGGTGGTTGCAGCTGGGGTTGGATGTGGGGTCTTGGTCGGACATGGGGGTTCTTTCTTATCATTGGTACTTTTTTTAATTTATTTAGGAGGAATGTTAGTAGTTTTTGCCTACTCGGCAGCCCTGGCTGCTGAGCCTTTTCCAGAAGCTTGAGGTAGCCGTTCGGTCTTGGGGTATGTCCTAATTTATCTGGTAGTAGTCAGTTTATCAGCGGGGGTGTTATGGGGAGGTTGATACGAAGGTTCATGGGTGGCGGTAGATGGGTTAAAAGAATTTTCTGTTCTACGAGGGGACATTAGTGGTGTGGCGGTGATATATTCGTTTGGCGGGGGGTTGCTAGTTTCTTGTGCATGGGTGTTGTTGTTGACGCTGCTTGTTGTTCTAGAATTAACCCGGGGTTTAAGTCGTGGGACCCTTCGTGCGGTTTAAAGGAGTATCGGGATAACGGCCAAGACTAGGGTCAGGAGGAAGATGGTAAGATATGTCTTGATTATTCCTTGTGCAATATTTCCCGTGGTTTTTGCCATAGTTGTCTGTGTTAGGGCCATGCCCTTAGGTCCAACGGTTTCAAGTCATGTCTTGTCGAGTTGAGTGGCGGCTGACTGTCCAAGGGTGAGCTTGGCCTTAGGGAGAAGGCGGTGAATAGTTGTGGGAAAAAATCCTAGCATGTTGGAAAAGTGGTGGGCAAAGATCGTTGGGGTAATCTTCATTTGCTTGCTTGTCAAGCTTGTCAGTTCGATGGCCACTAGAAGTCCTAGGACTGTTACTACAAGAGCTGCTATCTTTAAGACAGTAGGTATTGTCATGACAGGCGTTTTCATGGGAAGGAAGCTCTGTGTAATAACAAGTCCTGCAATGATGCTTCCCCAGGCAAGTCGTTTAATAGAATTAATCACCAGTGGGTTATTTTCATTAATTGGGGTCAGTGGTAAGAACCGTGGAGTTCCTATAATTACAAAATAGACCAATCGAAAGCTATATACTGCTGTGAATGAGGTGGCGATTAGTGTAAGAGTTAGGGCTCAGGCGTTAAGATAAGAGGTGTTAAGGGCCTCAATGATTGCGTCCTTTGAAAAGAACCCAGCCAGGAAGGGGGTTCCCGTAAGGGCTAGGCTGCCGACAGTGAAGTAGGTTGAGGTGGCGGGCATAATATTGAACAAGCCCCCCATCTTCCGGATGTCCTGTTCGTCATTCAGGCTGTGGATAATTGATCCGGAGCAGAGGAAGAGCATGGCCTTGAAGAAGGCGTGGGTGGAAATATGAAGGAATGCTAGCTGGGGTTGGTTTAAGCCGATAGTGACCATTATCAAGCCTAGCTGGCTTGATGTTGAAAAGGCTACAATTTTCTTGATATCATTCTGGGTTAGGGCGCAGGTGGCTGTAAATAGTGAGGTTAATGCTCCAAGGCAGAGGCATGTTGTTAAAGCCAGGGTATTACTTTCTATGAGGGGATGAAGGCGGATTAGGAGGAAGATACCAGCGACAACTATGGTACTTGAGTGAAGTAGGGCAGACACTGGTGTAGGGCCCTCCATGGCAGACGGGAGCCACGGATGGAGGCCAAATTGGGCTGATTTTCCGGTTGCTGCTAGAATGAGTCCTATTAAGGGAATTGTCATGTCAAAGTTCCCTGATAAGGCAAGAATTTGTTGGATTTCTCAGGAGTTAAGGTTTATTGCAAACCAAGCTATGGTTATAATGAGTCCAATATCTCCTACTCGGTTATAGATAACGGCCTGGAGGGCTGCTGTGTTAGCATCCGCCCGGCCATGTCATCACCCGATAAGGAGGAATGATATAATTCCTACTCCTTCCCATCCGATGAACAATTGAAACATGTTGTTGGCTGTGACTAAAATAATTATAGCTACTAAGAACGTAAGGAGATACTTAAAAAATCGGTCGATGTTAGGGTCAGAATGCATGTATCATAGTGCAAATTCTAGAATCGATCAGGTGACGTAAAGAGCAATTGGGATAAAAATCAGTGAGTAGTGGTCAAACTTAAAGCTGATGTTGATGTCAAATGTCTGAGTATTTATCCATTGTCAATTTGTAATGATACCTTCTGCCTTTAGGTTGAGGAATACTATGAGAGGTAAAAGGCTAACAAAAAATGCAGAGCTAACGGCAGTTTTGGCTATACCCGTTATACTATATTTTCCTTGGGTGGGGCTAAATGTAGTAAGTAGTGGGTAAATCAGGATGAAGAAAACCAGGAGGAGGGATGAGTGTACAATCAGTGTCATTTTAGCTTCCACTTGGACTTGCACCAAGAGTTTTTGGTTCCTAAGACCAATGGATGAACTATTATCCTTTGAGAGCGCAAGGAAGCCCCGGATTTTAACTGGGGAGGGTAAGGATTAGCAGTGCTTACTATTTTCTGTTCTCCCTTGGTGAGTAAGAGGATTTTAACCCCTGTCTTTAGAATCACAATCTAATATTTTGGTTAAACTATACCTACAATAACATCACCCTCATACAAGTTCTGGTTTTGCTACTAGGAGGATAATAGGAGCTAGATGTAGCGTCACTAACAAGTGTTCCCGAGTGTGGAATGGTTGGAGTCCTACAATATGGTTTGGGGTCGGGCCTCGTTGTGATATAAGAAATATATATAGGGAATAGCTGGCTGTAATTAATGTGCCTAATCCGGTGAGTAGGATTGTTCATGGGGATCATCCAAATAGGGTTGTAATAATTATAATTTCTCCTATTAGGTTGGGGAGAGGAGGTAGTGCTAAATTTGCTAGATTAGCGATGAATCATCACACCGCAGCTAGTGGGAAAATCATTTGTAGTCCTCGGGCAAGAATTATTGTCCGGCTATGGGTTCGCTCGTATGCTGTATTGGCCAGGCAAAATAGTGCTGAGGATACAAGTCCGTGAGCAACTATTAGAATGATTGCTCCTGTAAATCCTCATGGGGTCTGAATTAGGATGCCCCCTGCTACTAATCCTATATGACCTACAGATGAGTATGCAATCAGCGACTTCAGGTCCGTTTGCCGTAGGCAAATCGATCCAGTTATAACAACACCCCAGAGGGCGAGGATAATAAATGGGTAAGCAAGCTCTTTAGACAGGGGGTCCAGAATCACTATTATTCGCATTATTCCGTATCCGCCTAACTTCAATAGGACCGCTGCCAGGACTATTGACCCCGCCACGGGGGCCTCTACGTGTGCTTTTGGCAATCAAAGGTGAACTCCATATAAGGGTATTTTTACCAAAAATGCAATCAGGCAGCCGGCCCACCAAACCATGTGACCCCAGGAGTTAAGTTGTATGGGTTGTGAATACTGAAGTATTAGTATTGATAGAGTACCCGTCGATTGCTGAAGAAGGAGAAGGGCAACTAGAAGTGGGAGTGAGCCCGCTAGAGTGTAGAACAAGAAGTAGGTTCCTGCGTTAAGGCGCTCGGCTTGATTACCCCACCGGGTAATGATAATAAGGGTTGGGATGAGTGTAGTTTCAAATATAACATAGAATAAAATAATTTCTGTAGCTCCGAAGGCTATAATAAGAAAAGCTTGTAGTGAGGTAAGGAGCATAATATATGAGCGTTGTCGGTTAATAGGCTCAGGGTTAATGTGGTTCTGGCTAGCTAGAATCATAAGTGGGAGCAATCAGCATGAGAGTACTAGGAGAGGTGCTGATAATGGATCTGTGGCTAGATATGTGTTGGAGGAGGCCCATCCAGCCTCGGATGTTCATTTTAATCATATTAAACTTATGAAAGCAATCAGGAGACTTTGTGCGGCTGCAGTTGTTCACAATCATTTGGGGGAGGCTAGTCAAATTATTGGAAACATCATAATGGTGGGGATCAGAATTTTTAACATTGCAGGAGATTTAGGCTCTGCAGTCGGTCAGTTCCGTGAGTGCGAGCAGTAGCAACCAGGAGTGCCAGGCCCGTGCTTGCTTCACAAGCAGAGAAGGCTAAGAGAAGCATAGGAGCTGTTGAAAACCCGGTGGATTCGAACTGTAGCGTCCATAGCGCCAGTGCAATGAACAGAGATAATATTATACCTTCCAAGCACAGGAGTGCGGAGAGTAGGTGGGTTCGGTGGAATGCTAGGCCTATTAGGCCTAGAATGAATGCTGAGCTAAAGCTAAAATGTACGGGGGTCATGAGGGGGCCGTGGAGTTGAACCACAATCTTCTGAGCCGAAATCAGAGGTCTTACTTTGGACTAACTCCCTACTCTGCTCACTCTAAGCCGCCTTGGGTTCACTCATAGATCAATCCTAGAGTTAATAAGATTAGGACCGCTGTTGCTCAGAAAAATGTTTCAATAGGGCTGTCGAGTTGATCCCCTCATGGAAGTGGGAGGAGGAGAGCAATCTCTAAGTCAAAAAGAAGAAACAGAATTGCCACCAGAAAGAAGCGCAAGGAGAATGGTAGTCGGGCGGATCCTAATGGGTCAAATCCACATTCGTATGGTGATAACTTCTCTGCGTCTGGGGCCATTTGTGGTAGTCAGAAAGCTACGATGGCTAGAACTGAGGACAAGGCTATTGTAATAATAAAAATGGTTATAATTAGATTCATTATCTTTCCTTGGGGTTTAACCAAGACTATGTGATTGGAAGTCACTTGTACTAACTTTAATACTAGAAAGATTATGAGCCTCATCAATAGATAGATACGTAAAGGAATAGTCAGACTACGTCGACAAAGTGTCAGTATCAGGCGGCGGCTTCAAAGCCAAAATGGTGTTCAGATGTAAAGTGGTACTGGATTTGGCGGAGGAGGCACACTGCGAGGAAAGTTGATCCAATAATAACATGTAGTCCGTGGAACCCGGTGGCTACGAAAAATGTTGAGCCGTATACTCCGTCTGCAATTGTGAAAGGTGCTTCGTAGTATTCTATAGCCTGGAGAGTGGTAAAGTAAAATCCTAGTAGGATGGTTAACGCCAAAGATTGAACAGCTTGCTTTCGTTCCCCTTCCATAATGCTGTGGTGGGCTCATGTTACTGTGACTCCTGATGCTAGTAGTACGGCTGTGTTGAGAAGTGGTACTTCAAACGGGTCCAAGGGGGTGACTCCTGTGGGAGGTCAGCACCCTCCTAATTCTGGTGTTGGTGCTAAGCTTGCATGATAAAAGGCTCAGAAGAACCCAAGAAAAAAGAATACTTCGGAGGTAATAAAGAGAATTATTCCGTACCGTAGTCCTTTTTGTACTGGGGGCGTATGATGGCCCTGAAAGGTTCCTTCTCGGATGATATCACGCCACCATTGGAATATGGTGAGGAGTAGAAGAATTAATCCTAAAGTTATTAATGTTGTTGAGTGGAAGTGGAATCAAATTGCTAAGCCGGATGTCATCAGTAGGGCAGCGATAGCTCCGGTTAGGGGTCATGGGCTTGGATCAACTATATGATAGGCATGTGCTTGGTGGGCCATTAAACGTTTTCTTGTAAATATAGAGTTAAAAGAAGTACAAATACATAGGCTTGGATCATTGCAACTGCAATTTCTAATAGTGTTAACAGTAAAAGAACAGCGGCAGTTAGCATTGCTACTGTTGGTATTATTGGTAAAAGAACAAATACAGCTGTGGCGATAAGTTGAATTAGTAGGTGACCTGCGGTAAGGTTGGCTGTAAGACGAACTCCAAGGGCTAATGGTCGAATAAACAAGCTAATTGTTTCAATAATAATTAGTACTGGAATCAGTAGGATGGGGGTCCCTTCTGGTAGGAGATGGCCCAGGGCAACTGTTGGTTGATTTCGCATTCCAATAATTACTGTGGCGAGTCATAATGGCACAGCAAGCCCTATATTAAGTGACAGTTGCGTTGTAGGTGTAAAGGTATATGGTAGTAGACCTATTATGTTTATGGTTACTAAGAAAATCATTAACGAAGCCAACAGTAGTGCTCACTTATGTCCCCCCACGTTGAGCGGAAGTATTAGCTGGCTGGTAAATTGATTAATAAATCACTCTTGAATAGTAATAAGTCGGTTATTAATCCAGCGAGATAAGGGGGCGGGATAGCACACTGAGGGTAATAGAACTGCGAGGGTGATTAATGGGACCCCAAAATATGAAGGGCTTGCAAATTGGTCAAAGAAGCTTACTATCATGGTCAGTTTCAGGATTCAGTTTTGTGTTTTTCAGCACCTACTGGGGTTAGTTCATTTGGTGTAACATGGTTCAAGACTTTCGTTGGGATAAGAATTAAGAAGACTAATCAGGAGAATACTAAAATTGCGAATCAAGGGCCGGGGTTCAATTGTGGCATTTCACTAGAGGTGGTCGGGAGTCACCAATCTTTGGCTTAAAAGGCCAATGCTTTGTCCAATGTTTAGCTTCCTAGCGAGGCGTCTTCTAGTATTAAGGAGGATCAGTTTTCGAAATATTCTAGTGGTACTGCTTCAACCACAATTGGTATGAAGCTATGGTTGGCCCCACAGATCTCGGAGCATTGTCCATAAAATACGCCTGGGCGCGAGGCGATGAAGGCGGTTTGATTAAGTCGTCCTGGGACTGCATCCATTTTTACCCCCAGAGATGGGACAGTTCAGGAGTGTAGCACATCTTCGGCAGAAACTAAGACACGAATGGGGGATTCTATTGGGATGACTATTCGATGGTCTGACTCTAGGAGTCGGAATTGGCCGGGGGTAAGGTCTTGAGTTGGTACTATATAAGAGTCAAAGCCTAGGTTTTCATAGTCTGTGTATTCGTAGCTTCAATATCATTGGTGTCCTATTGCTTTAATTGTTAGGTGGGGGTCATTAATTTCGTCTATAAGATACAGAATGCGTAGGGAGGGTAGGGCAATTAGTACTAGAATGACGGCTGGCAGAATGGTTCACACAATTTCGATTTCTTGAGAATCTAAGATATACTTGTTAGTAAGCTTAGTGGAGACTATTGCAACAATAATGTACAATACCAAGGTGCTAATTAGGAATACAATCATTAGTGCGTGGTCGTGGAAGTGAAGAAGTTCTTCTATAACGGGTGATGCCGCGTCTTGGAAACCCAGTTGTGTTGGATGTGCCATTAAGTTTTGAGCTTAAGACATGCGGGGGTTTAACCCACGACTTCACCTTGACAAGGTGGAATAATTTACATTTTACTAATGTCTTTATAAGGAAGTGGCAGAGTGGTTATGCGGCTGGCTTGAAACCAGCATATGGGGGTTCGATTCCTCCCTTTCTCGTTAGTTTGATTGAATTTGAACGAATGCTGGTTCCTCAAATGTGTGATAAGGAGGAGGGCAGCCGTGAAGTCATTCCACGTTTGTTATTGTTAGCTCTACAGATAGCACTTCTCGCTTGGCAGCGAAGGCTTCTCATAGAATAAATAGGAACATAATTACAGCTACTAGAGAAATTAGTGATCCGATAGATGATACTGTATTTCATAGGGCATAGGCGTCTGGGTAGTCGGAGTATCGTCGTGGCATTCCTGCTAGGCCAAGGAAGTGTTGTGGAAAGAACGTAAGGTTAACCCCAATAAATATAACCGCGAAGTGGACTTTTGTTCAGGTGCTGTGGAGGGTATAGCCGCTTAGCAGAGGAAATCAGTGTACAAAACCTGCTATAATGGCAAATACGGCACCTATTGATAAGACATAGTGGAAATGGGCAACTACATAATAGGTGTCGTGAAGAACAATATCAAGTGATGAGTTGGATAAAACAATTCCCGTTAGACCGCCTACTGTAAATAGGAAAATGAACCCGAGGGCTCACAGTAGGGGTGTTTCTCATTTGATTGATCCCCCATGAAGGGTAGCTAGCCAGCTAAATACTTTTACACCTGTCGGGATCGCAATAATCATTGTTGCAGATGTAAAGTATGCACGAGTGTCCACATCTATACCGACAGTAAACATGTGGTGGGCTCACACAATAAAGCCTAGAAGGCCAATAGCCATCATGGCCCAGACTATGCCCATGTAGCCAAATGGTTCTTTTTTACCGGAATAATAAGCTACAACATGAGAAATGATTCCAAATCCTGGAAGGATTAGAATATAAACTTCCGGGTGACCAAAGAATCAGAACAGATGTTGATAAAGGATAGGGTCCCCCCCTCCTGCTGGATCAAAGAATGTAGTGTTGAGGTTTCGGTCTGTGAGAAGCATTGTAATCCCAGCGGCCAAGACAGGTAGGGACAGGAGAAGCAGTACAGCTGTAACAAGCACGGATCAAACGAATAAGGGGGTTTGATATTGGGAAATAGCTGGGGGTTTTATGTTAATAGTTGTAGTAATAAAATTGATGGCCCCTAGAATTGATGAAACACCTGCTAGGTGTAGTGAAAAAATTGTAAGGTCTACCGATGCTCCAGCATGGGCTAGATTTCCTGAAAGAGGCGGGTAAACCGTTCATCCTGTCCCGGCCCCAGCTTCAACCCCTGAAGAAGCTAATAATAATAGGAACGAGGGTGGCAGTAATCAGAAGCTTATGTTATTTATCCGCGGGAATGCTATATCCGGGGCTCCAATTATTAGTGGTACGAGTCAGTTTCCGAACCCGCCAATAAGAATTGGCATTACTATAAAGAAGATTATTACGAAGGCGTGGGCAGTGACGATAACATTATAAATTTGGTCATCACCTAGAAGTGATCCGGGTTGGCTTAGCTCAGCCCGAATAAGGAGGCTTAAAGCGGTTCCTACTATTCCGGCTCAGGCACCAAATACAAGATAAAGGGTGCCAATGTCTTTGTGGTTGGTAGAGAAGAATCAGCGTGTGATTGCCACAGGTAGGGTAGCCGAGCGTTTAGGCGGTGGGTTGTAGCCCCGAAGACAGAGGTTTGAGTCCTCTTCCTATCAGCCCTGTGGTGAGAACACATTGGATTGCAAATCCGAAGACGCAGATTAATACTCTGCCGGGGCTTTTCCCGCCTTACTAAAGGCGACGGCGGGAAAAGTAGATGGATGCTCGCTGGTTTGAGCGCTTAGCTGTTAACTAAGAGTTTGTAGGATCGAGGCCTTCCCATCTAGTAAGGCCTTAGCTTAATAAAAGTGTCTGATTTGCAATCAGTTGATGCAAGTTAATCCCTTGTAGGCCTTATCAGGGGCTAGAAGATTCTCACTTCTACTTAAAGCTTTGAAGGCTCTTGGTCTAATGTTATCCTAAGCCTCTAGGTGGTTAGTACCAGGATGGTTGGAGTCATGGGCAGTAATCCAAGGGCAGCAACAGTAAAAATGGTAAGGAGGAGGGAGGTTTGTGTTGTGTAGGTTCGTCAGGGGGCGGTGGAGGTAGTGGTGTTAGGGGAAATGGTAAGGGTTATTGCGTAACATATCCGCAAATAGAAGTATAAACTAACTAGTGCGGCGAGGGCTATAATTGTGGCGATAATAGGAAGGTCTTGTTTAGTTAGCTCTTCCAAGATTATTCATTTTGGGATAAACCCCGTGAGGGGAGGGAGGCCCCCTAGGGAAAGTATAACGAGGGCAGCTGTTGATGCTAGCACGGGATTTTTTGATCAGGCTGTTGCTAGTGTACTAACTTTAGTTGCTAGTAGTATCTTTAGGGTGAGGAATGCTGTTGAGGTCATAATAATGTATGTTCCTAGGGCAAACATGGTAAGGTGAGGGGCGTATTGGATCACAACCACCATTCAGCCTATATGGGCGATCGAAGAATATGCTAAGATTTTACGTAGCTGAGTTTGGTTTAGTCCGCCCCAACCGCCCACTAATGTGGATATAACTCCTAGCGTTGTAAGTAGGAGGGGGTCGACTGCCTGTGCTACTTGAACAATTAGTGCAAGCGGGGCTAGTTTTTGTCAGGTGGATATAATTAGGCCTGTTGTCAAGTCCAATCCTTGCAGAACTTCTGGCATTCAAAAGTGTATTGGCGCGAGTCCAATTTTAAGTGCAAGAGCAGCTGCAAATATTGTGCTGGCAATGGGGGTTGAGAGATTATTGATGGATCATTCACCTGTCACCCAGGCATTCGTTGTGCTTGCAAACAAGATTATAGCTGCTGCAGTGGCTTGAGTTAAGAAGTACTTCGTAGTTGCCTCCACTGCGCGTGGGTGGTGATGTTGTGCTATGAGAGGGGTAATTGCTAGCGTATTAATTTCCAAGCCTATTCAGGCCAGGAGCCAGTGGGAGCTGGCGAAAGTTAAGGTGGTCCCTAGTCCTAAACTAGAGAGTAGAGCTGTTAGTACATATGGGTTCATTGGTGGGGGAAGGAGTTTAACCGTCATGTTCGGGGTATGGGCCCGAAAGCTTCGTTAGCTGACCCCGCCCGTAGAAAGTGGTGTAAAGGAAGCACCAAGAGTTTTGATCTCTTGAGTATGGGTTCAATTCCCTTCTTTCTAGGAATTGAGGGGATTTTAACCCCTGTAAATCACTCTATCAAAGTGGTCCTTGGGTGCTCAGGCACAATTCCTGATTATAGTTGTGGGGGGAGGCCCGCTAGTGCGATGGGCAGGGCAGTGTGCCATAGTACGAAGGCAAGCGTAATGGGAAGAAAATTTTTTCACACGAGATGCATGAGCTGGTCGTATCGGAATCGTGGGTATGAGGCTCGCACCCACAAAAATACGATGGACAGGAGTGCAGCTTTAGCCATAAGATTTATGGTTGTAAGTTCAGGGATGCTAGGAATGTGTGAGGCCCCTAGGAAGAGTACAGCTGAGAGAGTATTTATTAGTAGGATATTAGCGTATTCAGCCAAGAAGAATAGTGCAAAGGGACCGCCTGCATATTCCACGTTAAACCCGGAAACAAGTTCTGATTCCCCCTCAGTGAGGTCAAAAGGTGACCGGTTGGTCTCAGCTAGTGTTGAGATATACCATATTGCGGCCAGGGGTCAGGCGGGGATAAATAGTCAGATACTTTCCTGGGCAGAATTAAACGTTTGCAGGGTGTAGCCGCCAGAAAAAATAATTGTGGAGAGAAGGATAAGTCCTAGACTTACTTCATAGGAGATTGTTTGGGCCACGGCCCGCAGGGCCCCAATTAGTGCGTATTTTGAATTCGAGGCCCAACCTGACCCAAGGATAGAGTATACTGCAAGGCTTGATAGGGCTAGAATAAACAAGATTCCTAGGTTAAGATCTGTAACCGGGAGGGGCATAGGTATAGGCGCCCATAGGGTTATAGCAAGGGTCAAGGCAAGTATGGGGGTAGCCAGAAAAAGAAATGGGGACGATGCGGATGGTCGGATGGGTTCCTTGATGAAGAGTTTAACCCCATCGGCGATGGGCTGCAGCAGACCATAGGGCCCTACAACGTTTGGCCCCTTTCGCAGTTGTATATACCCTAGTACTTTCCGTTCGATTAATGTTAAGAAGGCCACTGCCAGAAGCACGGGCACGATGTAGGCTAGGGGGTTGAGCAGGTGGGTAATTAAGATGTTCATCATAAACTGGGAAGAGGATTTGAACCTCTGGTTAAAAGGGCTTAGGCCTTTCGCAATTTACCATGCTCTGCCACCCCAGTATGTCCTTATTTCGGCCAGCTGGGGTTTTGGCCCTCCCTTTATTTTATTTATTTGTTTTCATAAATTAGGGGTGGGGCGTACCTCAAGCATGGGCCCCCCTTCTCCGATCCTTTCGTACTAGAAGAAGCAGCGTTACAGATAGAAACTGACCTGGATTGCTCCGGTCTGAACTCAGATCACGTAGGACTTTAATCGTTGAACAAACGAACCCTTAATAGCGGCTGCACCATTAGGATGTCCTGATCCAACATCGAGGTCGTAAACCCCCTCGTCGATATGGACTCTGGGAGAGGATTGCGCTGTTATCCCTAGGGTAACTTGGTTCGTTGATCGGCTTTATCAGCCGGATCATGATTGGTCAGATGTTCTGTGGCCTAGAGATGTCTCTCTTGGCTTTAGGATGTTTTCCCAGTCCACCTGGAGGCTCTTTTTTCCTCCGTGGTCGCCCCAACCGAAGGTAAAAAGTCATTATCCACAAAGTTTTTGCTTTTTATTAAGTTGCTTGACGTGGCTGATTTTTGTACCTTAAGCTCCAAAGGGTCTTCTCGTCTTGTATTATTACACCCGCTTCTGCACGGGTAGATCAATTTCACTGACTGGAGGGGGGAGACAGTTAAGCCCTCGTTTAGCCATTCATACAGGTCTCTATTTAAGAGACAAGTGATTGCGCTACCTTTGCACGGTCAAAATACCGCGGCCGTTGAACTTGTAGTCACTGGGCAGGCTGGACCTCCTATACTTGGTTGTGCTGCAGGAGGCGATGTTTTTGGTAAACAGGCGAGGCTTGTGTTTGCCGAGTTCCTTCCCCTTCTTTTAGTCTTTCCTTTAATAGCACACCAGTGTGGGGGTAACGATGGGTTGATTGTGGGTTCTTCCTGGCTTCGTTGCAGTTCACATTGCTCTCTTGGGTTGAGTTCGTTAATTGCCAATGGTGAGTCCGGTTTGGCTTACACTTGTGCTTGGAGAAGGGCTGGCCTTCTTGTTACTCATTTTAGCATAGTCTCTCCCATGTGGGCATGGGCTGGCCTAATAATATTTAGGGGAGTAAGATTTCTTGTCGGAATAATAAACTTATTTCTGTCTGAGCTTTAACGCTTTCTGTTTAGATGGCTGCCTTTAGGCCCACTAGAACAGTATGTCTTATGTATTATGATCTTTATCCTCCTGGAAAGGTTGTGTCCTTTGTTAAAGGGGCTGTACCCCCTTTAACTAACTCTCATATATTTCCCTCTAGCATCTTTCTCTACTCTTTGATTTGGGGAGCACGAGGCTGAACTTCTATTCACTTCTTAGGCAACCAGCTATCACCAAGCTCGGTAGGTTTGTCACCTCTACCCGGAGCTCTTCCCACTCTTTTGCCACAGAGACGGGTTGGCCCTTAATAGGCTGTCTCGGGGTAGCTCACTTGGTTTCGGGGTTTCAAACTAAAGGTCTCTTTGCTTGGGTATACTGGCTAAATCATGATGCGAAAGGTACAAGATTTAATCTTTGCTTTTTGGTGCTTATATGAGTTATTTCATTTCTCTTTCAGCTTTCCCTTGCGGTACTTTTTCTATTGCTCCGGGTGTGACCTTTTCTGTCGCCCATACTAAGGTAAAAGAATGGTTTAATTTTTGGTGTTAGGCTTATTTTGTTTTATTTACATTGTTTAGTTATTGGTTAGTTGAGCTAGCTGTTTGGCTCAGGGTGATCCAACTTGCATGGATGTCTTCTCGGTGTAAGTGAGATGCTTGACTGACTCAGCCACACCCTGGGTTTTATCCAAGTGCACCTTCCGGTACACTTACCATGTTACGACTTGCCTCCCCTTGTCAGTGCTATTATGTTATTTATCTTAGATGCGTTTTGACGGGGGAGAGTGACGGGCGGTGTGTACGCGTCTCAGAGCCGGGTTCAAAGGGACACTCTATTTCCCTTTTACTACTAAATCCTCCTTCAAGCACTATTTCATAGTGCATATCCGTAATATTCTGGGGCAGAAAATGTAGCCCATTTCTTCCCACCTCATGCGCTACACCTCGACCTGACGTTCTGGGTTGTGCCCATTTTGCTTACTTTATATCCTTCACAGGGTAAGCTGACGACGGCGGTATATAGGCTGGGTTGGCTAGAAGTGGTGAGGTTAGACGGGGGTTATCGGTTCTAGAACAGGCTCCTCTAGGGGGGTCTGAGACACCGTCAGGTCCTTTGGGTTTCAAGCTGATGCTCGTAGTACCCTGGCGGGCATCTTATTGTACGCGGATGCCTAAGTTTACGGCTGAGCATAGTGGGGTATCTAATCCCAGTTTGTTTCTCAGCTTTCGTGGGGTCAGGTTGGTTATTAAAGCTACTTTCGTATATAGGGTCTCGGACACCCAGAAGCGTATGACGGCCAAGGGGCCATTTGGCTTTAAAAAATTCTGTTTTCCCTTAACCACCCTTTACGCCGTTAAAATATCAACTAGGGCCTCTCGTCTAACCGCGGTGGCTGGCACGAGTTTTACCGGCCCTGTATAACGCTGACTGAGTCAAGTTTTCACTTATGGCTTAATATTTATCACTGCTGAATACCCTTGGGGGTGTGGCTCGGCTAGGCGTCTTGGGCTAATAATTGTGCCTGATGCCCGCTCCTCGTCCCCGGGGAGGGGGATTGAGGGCATACTCACTGGGCTGCGGAGACTTGCATGTGTAAGTTGGGCTAGAGCTGATAATAAGGTCGGGACCATGCCTTTGTGCACGCGGAGTTTCTTAGGTCTCATCTTAGCATCTTCAGTGCTATGCTTTATATTAAGCTACGCTAGC